AATCCATTGCAATAGAAGAAATAGGTAAAAAGGTACTTCGATGGTCATACAACCTGTCCGATGAGTTAGAAGAACTGGAGGAAGAAAATGAGGACGAACCGCCGAAAGATCATGAGATTCGTTCAAGAAAAGCCAGACGCGTAGTAATTTATACGGATACCGATCAGAATACCGATTCTATTAGCAGTACAAATACTACTAGAAATATTGATCAAGGGGATAATGATAATAGTGATGAAGAGGAAGAAGTGGCTTTGATACGTTACTCGCAAACATCGGATTTTCATCGAGATATAATTAAAGGATCCATGCGTGCTCAAAGACGTAAAACACTTATTTTGGAAATGTTTCAAGCAAATGTGCATTCTCCGCTTTTTTTGGATCGAATAGACAAAACATTTTTTTTTCCTTCTTTTGCTTTTGATATGATGAATCTTCTTTTTAGGAATTGGGTGGGGAGAGAAGTGGAAATTATCGATTTTAAAGATAAAAAACAAAAAGAAAAGGAGAAACAAGAGGAAAAAGAGGAAAAAGAACGTATAACAATATGCGAACTTTGGGATACTATTATATTTGCTCAAGCAATACGAGGTTCGATGTTAGTAACACAATCTTTTCTTAGAAAATACATTGTATTGCCTTCATTGATAATAGCCAAAAATATTGGCCGTATGCTATTATTCCAATTCCCCGAGTGGTACGAGGATTTGAAGGAATGGAATAGGGAAATGCATGTTAAATGCACCTATAATGGTGTTCAATTATCCGAAACAGAATTTCCCCAAAATTGGTTAACAGACGGTATTCAAATAAAGATTCTATTTCCTTTCTGTCTGAAACCCTGGCGAAGATCTAAGGTAAGACTTCATGATAGAGATCCAATGACAAAAAACGGAAAAACAGACAATTTTTGTTTTTTAACAGTCTGGGGAAGGGAAGCGGAACTCCCTTTTGGGTCTCCCCGAGAAAGATCTTCTTTTTTTGAACCTATTTATAAAGAAATAAAAAAAAAAATTATAAAAGTGAAAAAGACATTTTTTCTAGTTCTAAGAGTTTCAAAAGAAAGAGCAAAGTGGGTTATTAAACTAGTTATAAATAGAAATATAAAACGACTAATTATAAATATAAAACAACTAATTATAAAACAACTAATGAAAGAACTTGAAAAAAGAAACCTAATCTTTTTATTTGAATTGAAAAAGGCTAAAGTATATGACCAAAATGCAAATGGAAAAGATTCTAAAATAAATAATAAGATTATCCACGAATCGACCATTCGACCTTTGAATTGGACAAATTATTCACCCATAGAAAAAAAAACAAAAGATCTTGCTGATAGAACAATCACAATCAGGAATCAAATAGAACAAATCCTAAAAAAGAAGAAAAAAAAAGTTTTAACTTGTGATGATAAAAGATCGGAATCACAAAAACATATTTGGCAAATATTCAAAAGAATAAATATCCAATTAATACGCAAATCGCATTATTTTATGAAATTTGTCATTGAAAATAGATATATAGATATCTTGCTATGTACCATTAAGACTCCCAGGATCAATGCACAACTTTTCTTTGAATCAACAAAAAAAATGATTAATAAATCCATTTACAACAACGAAACAAATCAAGAAGAATTTGATAAAACAAATATTAACTTTATTTCAACTATAAAAAAGTCGTTTTATAATACTAATATTAGTAATAATAATTCAAATGTTTATTTTGACTTATCTCCCTTGTCCCAAGCATATGTATTTTTAAAATTATCACAAACCCAATTACTTAACAAGTATCACTTGAAATCTATACTTCAATATCGCGGGACCCGTCTTTTTCTTAGGGATAAAATAAAGGATTATTGTATTACGCGAGGAATATTTGATTCCAACCCAAGGCATAAGAAAATTCATAAATCTGGAATGAATGAATGGAAAAACTGGTTAAAGGGCCATTATCAATACAATTTATCTCAGACCAAATGGTCTCGATTAGTAACGCAAAAGTGGCAAAATAGAGTCCGCCGTATGATTAAAAAAAAAGACTCAATTAAATTGGATTCATATAAAAAAGAAAAAGACCAATTAATTCATTATGTAAAACAAAGTTATTATGCAGTGGATTTATTGACTAGTCAAAAAGCAAAATTTAAAAAACAATACAGATATGATCTTTTATCACATGAATATATGAATTATGGGAATAGGGGGGACTCCTATTATGGATCAACATTACAAGTAAAACAAGTAAGCGGAGACCAAGAAATTCCATATAATTTCAATATACCGAAACCCGAATCATTTTTGGTAAATACAGCTATTAGTAATTATTTCGAAGAAGGATATATTGATAAAACTCCGGATAGAAAATATTTTGATTGTAGAATTCTTCATTTTTGTCTTAGAAAGAATATCGATATTGAAACGTGGCCCAATGCGCATATTGGCACCAAGATTAATAAAAATACTAAGACTGAAACGAAAATTAATTATTTAAAAAAAATGAAAAAAAAAGAGCTTTTTTCTCTTATGATTCATCAAAAAATCAACCAACGCAATAAAAAAAAAAACTTTTTTGATTGGATGAGAATTAATCAAGAAAGGATATATCGTAACATATCAAATCTAAAACCTTGGTTTTTCCCAGAATTTTTGTTACTTTTTGATGCATATAAGATCAACCCACGGATCATACCAATCAAATTACTTCTTTTGAATTTGAATTTATATGAAAATATTAATCAATACAAAAATAGTAACGTAAATCAAAAAAAGAATCTTCATATATCATCGAATCAAAAAGAATATTGTAAATTCGAAAATTCCAACCAAGAAAAAAACGAACAACAGGGTCAAGGAAATCCTGGATCAGATAAAAAAAAAAAAGAGGATTATACAGGATCGGAGATTAAGATTAAAAAACGTAGAAAGAAAAAGAAATCCAAGAGCAAGAAGGAAGCAGAACTAGATTTGATTTTGAAAAGATATTTACTTTTTCAATTAAGATGGGATGACTCCTTAAGAATGCTCAATAATATCAAGGTATATTGTCTCCTACTTAGATTGATAAATTCAACGGAAATTACTATATCCTCGATTCAAAGAGGAGAAATGCGTTTGGATGTAATAGCGATTCATATGAATTTAACTCTTAAAGAATTGATAAAAAAAGGAATATTGATTATTGAACCCCTTCGTCTATCTGTAAAAATAAATGGAGAATTTATTCTATTTCAAACTATAGGTATTTCGTTGGTCGATAAGAGTAAGCACCAAACTGATGGAAAATGCAAAAAAAACAGATATCTTGATAAGAAGAGTTTCGAAAGATCTATTGTACGACATAGCAGTATGCTTGTGAATGAAGACAAAAATCGTTATGATTTGCTTGTTCCTGAAAATATTCTATCTCCTAGACATCGTAGGGAATTGAGAATTCGAATGTGTTTCAATTCCCCTAATTGGAATGTTGTAGATAGAAATCGAGTATTTTGCAACGAAAACAACATAAGAAGTTTTGGACAATTTTTTAATGAGGACAATAATCTTAATACAGATGCAAATAAATTCATGAAATTCAAATTGTTTCTTTGGCCCAACTACCGATTAGAAGATTTAGCTTGTATGAATCGTTATTGGTTTGATACCAATGACGGTAGTCGTTTCAGTCTGTCAAGGATACATATGTATCCACGATTCAGAATTGGTTAATGCTATATTTCCTATATATGGTGTTATTCGTTAGATGAAAGGCGAAATCTAATAGATGAGACTAAGTTAATGGTGAATCAATCCAAAATTCAATTGGATCCGGGAAGAAATTCAAAAAATCTTTTTATTTCGTGAATGCAGAAATGCTTCGTATTATCCAAATCCAATTTTCAATTGGATTTGGATAAAAAAAGTAATATATGAATAAATCAAAATTTTTGTGTGTATCGTATTAAAATGACTGGCATAATGCATAATAAAAAAGAATTCTTATTATTTTTCCCGATCGGTAAAATCCATGGAAAAGAAAAAACAAGATAAAAGAAATTTTTTATGGTCAAAAATGCATTCATCTCAGTTCTTACACGAGAAGAAAAAGAAGAAAACAAAGGTTCTGTTGAATTTCAAATATTCAGTTTCACCAATAAGATACGAAAGCTTACTTCACATTTGGAATTACACAAAAAAGATTTTTTATCACAAAGAGGTCTACGAAAGATTCTGGGAAAACGTCAACGACTGCTGGCTTATTTGTCAAAGAAAAATAGAGTACGTTATAAGAAATTAATTGGTCGATTGGATATTCGGGAGTTAAAAACTCGTTAAAGATTCGTTTGAATTTTTTTTTATTAGTTGTCATTTTGATGAACCTCATGTTGAGAAATTCATGAAATAAATAAAGAATCCGGGAAGAAAAGATATGACTCTACCAGCTACAAGAAAAGATCTCATGATAGTCAATATGGGTCCTCATCACCCATCAATGCACGGCGTTCTTCGACTGATTGTTATTCTCGATGGTGAAGATGTTATTGACTGTGAACCCATATTGGGTTATTTACACAGAGGAATGGAAAAAATAGCGGAAAACAGAACAATTATACAATATCTGCCTTATGTAACACGTTGGGATTATTTAGCTACTATGTTCACAGAAGCAATAACAGTAAATGCACCAGAGCAGCTGGGAAATGTTCAAGTACCGCAAAGAGCCAGCTATATCAGAGTAATTATGCTGGAACTGAGTCGTATAGCTTCTCATTTGTTATGGCTTGGCCCTTTTATGGCGGATATCGGCGCGCAGACTCCCTTTTTCTATATTTTCAGAGAAAGGGAATTGTTATATGATCTATTCGAAGCCGCCACAGGTATGCGAATGATGCATAATTATTTCCGGATTGGAGGAGTAGCTGCTGATCTACCTTATGGCTGGATAGATAAATGTTTGGATTTCTGCGATTATTTTTTAACAGGAGTTGCTGAATATCAAAAACTTATTACGCGGAATCCTATTTTTTTGGAACGAGTTGAAGGTGTGGGCACTATTGGTGGAGAGGAAGCAACAAATTGGGGCTTATCGGGACCAATGTTACGAGCTTCTGGAATCCAATGGGATCTTCGTAAAGTGGATCATTATGAGTGTTATAATGGATTCGATTGGGAAGTCCAATGGCAAAAAGAAGGAGATTCTTTAGCTCGTTATTTAGTACGAATAGGTGAAATGACAGAATCCATAAAAATTATTCAACAGGCTTTAGAAGGGATTCCTGGGGGACCTTATGAGAATTTAGAAGTCCGGCGGTTTGATAGAGCAAAGAATTCTGAATGGTATGATTTTGAATATCGATTCATTAGTAAAAAACCTTCACCCAATTTTGAATTGGCCAAACAAGAACTTTATGCGAGAGTAGAAGCCCCAAAAGGAGAATTAGGAGTTTATCTGATAGGAGATAATAGTGTTTTCCCCTGGAGATGGAAAATTCGTCCACCCGGTTTCATTAATTTGCAAATTCTTCCTCAGTTAGTTAAAAGAATGAAATTGGCCGATATCATGACGATACTAGGTAGTATAGATATCATTATGGGAGAAGTTGATCGTTGAAATGATAATTGATAAGACAGAGGTACAGGCTATCAATTCTTTTTCTAGATCTGAATCTTTAAGTGAACTCATATGGCTGTTTGTCCCTATTTTGATCCTTATATTAGGAATCATAATAGGGTTACTGGTAATTGTGTGGTTAGAAAGAGAAATATCCGCAGCGATACAACAACGTATTGGGCCTGAGTATGCTGGACCGCTGGGAATTCTTCAAGCTCTAGCAGATGGTACTAAACTACTTTTTAAAGAGGACCTTCTTCCGGCTAGAGGAGATATGCGTTTGTTTAGTGTCGGACCGTCTATGGCGGTCATATCAATTCTACTAAGTTATTTAGTAATTCCTTTTGGATATCGCCTTGTTTTAGCGGATCTCAGTATAGGTGTTTCTTTATGGATCGCTATTTCAAGTATTGCTCCTATCGGGCTTCTTATGTCAGGATATGGATCGAATAATAAATATTCCTTTTCAGGTGGTCTACGAGCTGCTGCTCAATCTATTAGTTATGAAATACCTTTAACTTTATGTGTGTTATCAATATCTCTACGTGTGATTCGTTAGAACATGAACCTTTACCTACTTCCTAGAAATAACGGAAAGAGGTTGAATATATTGAATAGATATCTTCATTTTTTTATTCAGCATTTGGGTCGATGAGTTAAACCAAATAGTTATATGAGTGAAACAAAACAGCTTAGAAATTCGCAGTAAGAAGATAAAATCTCATTCCCTATGTACAAGAATAAAGTGAAAGTAAACATAAGCAGTGTAAACTGTTTATCCCAAGATTCAGATTCTTTGATTAAGTTATCATATCTTGAAGCGGGTGTAAAAGAGCAACTGTATGGGTTTATACTATTGTCTTTTATGTATTACCATACCGGGATCAATCAAAAATCAGTGCACGGTTAGGAATACAAAGGTACACAAAGGATTAGTAATAGTAATGGAGATAATGTAACATATCAAAAACAAAGGATATTTCCGCATGCATAAAACGAATCAAAATAAGGGCTTTACGTTGGTAGAAATGATCAAGCAGTACTTCCCCACGATTCCGATCTAGAGTATGCTCCTATTCACTGATTAAAGAAATAACTATCAAGAACGAATTAATCCTTTATTTATTTATTTGAGTACGCTATTTCGTAGAACGAAGAACAGGAACAAAAGAAATAGAATGAAAAAAAAAAATGAATAAAAACAAAAAAAGATCTTTATTTGTTCTTTCTTTCTATCCATATATATTATGGAATTCTATCATAAGCCCTGAACGATTTTTTTTTATCTATTGATATCTATAATGAGTATTATATTGAAGGATTAAGTTATTACTGAACAAAGAGAAATTCTAATTATAATTATAAGGGATGAGATCAATTCGGAAGTGTTTTTTTTTTTTATTATTATAGCAGACGGAATTCCATTGGTCTAATTTAGGACTCTCCGATGTATCTTTAGTCAATCTACTCTCCAAAATAACGATAATATCGAAATAGTCCTTACATTCATTTGTGGCCATAGAGGAGCCGTATGAGGTGAAAATCTCATGTACGGTTTTGTAATAGCGATGGGAACAGTAATGTTATTATCGACTATGATTATCTAACAGTTCAAGTACAGTTGATATAGTTGAAGCACAATCAAAATATGGGTTTTGGGGGTGGAATCTGTGGCGTCAACCTATAGGGTTTATCGTTTTTCTAATTTCTTCTCTAGCAGAATGTGAGAGATTACCTTTTGATTTACCAGAAGCGGAGGAGGAATTAGTAGCGGGTTATCAAACCGAATATTCAGGCATCAAATACGGTTTATTTTATATTTCTTCTTACCTAAATCTATTAGTTTCTTCATTATTTGTAACAGTTCTTTATTTAGGTGGGTGGAATTTCTCTATTCCGTATATCGAACTTTTTAGAAAAAATCAAATGGATGGTGTTTTTGGAATGCCAATTGGTGTATTTATTACATTAGCTAAAGCTTATTTGTTTCTGTTCATTTCTATCACAACAAGATGGACTTTACCTAGGATGAGAATGGACCAGCTATTAAATCTAGGATGGAAATTTCTTTTACCTTTTTCTCTGGGTAATCTATTATTGATAACCTCTTCTCAACTTGTTTCATTATAAATAAAAGAATATGATAACGATATTAACGATATTCTAGATTCATAACCCTTTCAAACAAGAGAAAGAAACATCCAGTTTTTTTTTTCATGGATATTTACAATATGCTCCCTATGGTGTCTGGGTTCATGAATTATGGTCAACAAACAATACGAGCTGCAAGGTACATTGGTCAAAGTTTCATAATTACCTTATCCCACACAAATCGTTTACCTGTAACTATTCAATATCCTTATGAAAAATCGATCACATCCGAACGTTTCCGGGGGCGAATTCACTTTGAATTTGATAAATGTATTGCTTGTGAAGTATGTGTTCGTGTGTGCCCCATAGATTTACCTGTTGTTGATTGGAGATTTGAAAGAGATATTAAAAAGAAACAATTGCTTAATTATAGTATTGATTTCGGGGTCTGTATATTTTGTGGTAACTGTGTTGAGTATTGTCCAACAAACTGTTTATCAATGACTGAAGAATATGAACTTTCTACTTATGATCGTCACGAGTTGAATTATAATCAAATTGCTTTGGGTCGGTTACCAATGTCAATAATTGGAGATTACACAATTCAAACAGTTATGAATTCGACTCAAATCACAGATAAACCCCTTGATTCAAGAACGATTACAAATTACTAAGATTTTTTTTTATCCAAGCTTCTTTCGTTTTGATTAGTCAATAACTACAAATAATAACTCATAACTATTGATTGTTGAGAATCACTATTTGATTTAAACTGATTTAAACAGAGAATAGAATTTTTCTTGGTGATTTCGAAATATAAAAATCCAACGACTATTAAAGTATAAAGTAGGATTGGTACAATAGCTTTATCTATATCTACATTAATCTATACTACATTAAGATTTAATTCAATTAGAAACGTATCATATACAAATAGGAGTAATCTTTTTTCCTGGACCATTCAGTAAGGTCATGAAATATTTCGATTTATTTATATTTATCTCTTATTTTATACATAATGGATTTACCTGGACCAATACATGATATTCTTGTAGTATTTCTGGGATCAGTTCTTATATTAGGAGGTCTAGGAGTAGTATTATTTACCAATCCCATTTATTCTGCCTTTTCTTTGGGATTGGTTCTTGTTTGTATATCCTTATTCTATATTCCAGCGAACTCTTATTTTGTAGCTGCGGCACAGCTCCTTATTTATGTGGGAGCCATAAATGTCTTAATCATATTTGCCGTGATGTTCATGAATGGTTCAGAATATTCCAATTCCAATGATTCCCATCTTTGGACCGTTGGGGATGGGGTCACTTCACTGGTTTGTACAAGTCTTCTTTTTTCGCTAATTACTACTATCCCGGATACGTCATGGTATGGAATTTGTTGGAGTACAAGATCAAACCAGATTATAGAACAGGACCTAATAAGTAACGTTCAAAAAATTGGGATTCGTTTATCAACAGATTTTTATCTTCCATTTGAACTCATTTCTATAATTCTTTTAGTTTCCTTGATAGGTGCAATTACTATGGCTCGTCAATAATAAATACTTAGAATTAAAAAAAAAAAAAAAAATAATAAATAGAAAGATTTTTAATTAAATCTATTTCCAACACGTTCTTTTGTTCTGCAATTGTTCTATTCTAGGCAATCGAATTCTTTGAATTGTTGTTCATATTAACATGAATCGAAATTAATGAGGGGTTAGTCAATGATGTTCGAGCATGTACTTTTGTTGAGTGTCTATTTATTTTCGATCGGTATCTATGGATTGATCACAAGTCGAAACATGGTTAGAGCGCTTATGTGTCTTGAGCTTATACTAAATTCGGTTAATATCAATCTCGTAACATTTTCTGATTTATTTGATAATCGCCAATTAAAAGGAGACATTTTTTCAATCTTTGTTATAGCTATTGCAGCCGCTGAAGCAGCTATTGGGCTATCTATTGTTTCGTCGATCCATCGTAACAGAAAATCAACTCGTATCAATCAATCGAATTTGTTGAATAATTAGCCGTAAGTATCCTATATAATAAATATATCATATTCATATATAATATTTATTATTTATTATAGTAATATATTCTTATATTAAATTAATATTTAATATATTAATTATTTTGAATTCACATGTGCGAGTCGCACGACCCTGGTTGTTGAAAAAGAAATCAAAGTCTCTTGGTTCTTTCTCATGAACAGATTTAGAAAAAAATGGATTCTTAAAAAATTGGATAAACCATTGATTCGTCTGGTGTTTACAATATAAATATATGATTTATTTACGACCGGTTTTACCAACCAGATCGAAAATTTCTTATGTTCAAATCGAATTTATAGATCCAATGTCACATTCAGTCAAAATTTATGATACATGTATAGGGTGTACTCAATGTGTACGAGCTTGCCCAACGGATGTATTGGAAATGATACCTTGGGACGGGTGTAAAGCTAAGCAAATTGCTTCTGCGCCAAGAACTGAGGACTGTGTAGGCTGTAAGAGATGTGAATCTGCTTGCCCAACAGATTTTTTGAGTGTCCGTGTTTATTTATGGCATGAAACAACTCGCAGCATGGGTCTATCTTATTGATACGTTACAAAAAACTCCACTTGAATCATTTGATTCCTCTTTACCGAGAAAAACCCGTACTCGATAAAATATATTATTCCGAGTGCGGGTTTTTCTGGTCAAAGCGTATCTTGTCTTTATCACGAGTTATTTTCCTTGGTTAACCATAATTGTTGTTTTGCCGATATTCGCGGGTTCTTCAATTTTCTTTCTTCCTCATAGAGGAAATAAGGTGGTTCGGTGGTATACTATATCTATATGTATATTAGAACTCCTTTTAACGGCCTATGTGTTCTGTTATCATTTCCAATTGGACGATCCATTAATACAATTGGGGGAGGATTATCAATGGATAAATAGTTTTTATTTTCACTGGAGACTGGGAATCGATGGACTTTCTATAGGACCTGTTTTATTGACAGGATTTATCACTACTTTAGCGACTTTAGCGGCTTGGCCGATTACTAGAAATTCGCGATTTTTCGATTTCCTGATGTTAGCAATGTACAGCGGCCAAATAGGATTATTCTCTTCTCGAGACCTTTTACTTTTTTTCATCATGTGGGAGTTAGAATTAATTCCTGTTTACTTACTTTTATCCATGTGGGGAGGAAAGAAACGTCTGTACTCAGCTACAAAGTTTATTTTGTACACTGCAGGGGGTTCCGTTTTTCTCTTAATAGGAGTTCTAGGTATGGGTTTATATGGTTCCAATGAGCCGACATTAGATTTTGAAAGATTAGCTAATCAATCATATCCTGTGGCATTGGAACTAATATTATATTTAGGCTTCCTTTTTGCTTATGCTGTCAAATCGCCGATTATACCCCTACATACATGGTTACCAGATACCCATGGGGAAGCACATTACAGTACATGTATGCTTCTAGCCGGAATCTTATTAAAAATGGGAGCATATGGGTTGATTCGAATCAATATGGAATTATTACCTCGTGCTCATTCTATATTTTCTCCCTGGTTGGTGATAGTGGGAACGATGCAAATAATCTATGCAGCTTCAACCTCTTTCGGTCAACGCAATTTAAAAAAGAGAATAGCTTATTCCTCTGTATCTCACATGGGTTTCATAATTATAGGAATTGGTTCTATAACCGACATGGGGCTCAATGGGGCCATTTTACAAATACTCTCTCATGGGTTTATTGGAGCTTCACTTTTTTTCTTGTCGGGAACGAGTTGTGATAGAATACGTCTTGTTTATCTCGACGAAATGGGGGGGATCTCTATCCCCATGCCAAAAATATTTACTATGTTCAGTAGCTTCTCAATGGCTTCTCTTGCATTGCCAGGAATGAGTGGTTTTGTTGCAGAATCAGTAGTATTCTTTGGGATAATTACCAGTCCAAAATATTTTTTAATGTCAAAAATGCTAATTACTTTTGTAATGGCAATTGGAATCATATTAACTCCTATTTATTTATTATCTATGTCACGTCAGATGTTCTATGGATATAAGCTATTTCATGTTCCAAACTCGAATTTTTTAGATTCTGGACCACGAGAACTATTTGTTTCAATCTGTATCTTTCTACCCGTAATAGGGGTTGGTATTTATCCGGATTTTGTTCTCTCGCTATCAGTTGACAAGGTACAAGATATCCTATCTAATTACTTTCATAGATAGTTTTCATTAATGAGACAGAAAGTCTTTATAATTGTGTGATTTTAATTAAAATTTTTAAAACCATTCTCTGTACAATGCAAAAAAAAGAAAGTGAATTAGAATTGTAATGAGATGTATTTCGAGTTTTTGAGAACCGAATGAGAGTCATTCGGTTCTCAAAAACTCGAACAAACCTTCGTTATATATAGGACAATGTTATTATGTATTCTTCATGTAGTTTATTCAATTAGATGTTAATGTGAATGAACCATAACTATGTAGACCTATTCCTAATAGATTGATCCCGAAATAGCATATCCAAATTATAATAAATCCTATAGAAGCCACAAGCGCCGAATTCGTACCTTGCAAATTTGGATTTGTTCTAGTATGTAAATAAATCGCGAATATGGTCCAAGTAATAAATGCCCAAGTTTCTTTGGGGTCCCAATTCCAATAAGATCCCCATGCTTCATTAGCCCATACTGCTCCGGAAAGAATGCCTATAGTTAAAAAAGTAAACCCTAAACTAATGACACGATAACTCCAACAATCCAAACGCAGAGTTAATTGATATTTGTAATAATTTCGGAATGAAAAAAAAGAAGTGTTTTTTAAAACACTTCCTTTTTCATTCAAATATTGGAGCTCGCCAAAGAAAAATGACTTAATTAATAAATTCTTGCCTTTACAAAAAATAGCGATGTTTTTGCGAAAGGTAATAACTAGAAGAGCGGCTGATAATAACGATCCACATAAAAGAGCTGCATAGCTCAATAACATCATACTTACATGCATCATTAACCACTGAGATTGTAGAGCAGGTACTAATATTGTAGATTGATGCATTTCGGTTGAAAGAGAAAGACCCGACGTGGCAAAGCCTTGGGTGAAAATTGCACTTGGTGCAATTATTGTGCTTAAATCATTTTTTTGATTCCGTATCTTAGGAATCATATGAATAATGGAGAAACTCCATGAAAGGAAAATTAATGACTCGTATAAATTACTTAATGGAAAATGCCCCGAATAAATCCAACGAGTAACTAAGAATCCTGTTATAGAGAAAAAAGTCGCTATTATCCCATTTTCCGAGGAATCGCGTAATCCTATAATTTCGTGGACTAATAAAATCATCAAACGAATCATCATCACAATGGAAATGGTCGAAAAAGAGATATGAGTTAATATATGTTCTAAAGTCGCTAATATCATAAAATGAGGTCCCATTACAGAATTGAAATCGGAAATTGAATACATTCTCTAGGATTCATTCTGTCTCTTTTTTTAGAGGATGCCGCCACTCGGACTCGAACCGAGATGCTCTAGCACTGCTTCCTAAGAGCAGCGTGTCTACCGATTTCACCATGGCGGCTTCCTTGAAATAATAATAAGAAATTCGTGTTAACTCGTCGAGATTCAAGGATTCAATCTAGTTTGGGAAAAATGAGAACCGATTAAGAAAAACGAATTTAAATTCATATTTAAATCTTCAATAATCCTTGGATAATATTTAGTTAGTATCGCGGTAGGGTTCAGTTTTAACGACCAACTTTCCTAGTAAGTTCTCCCCGAAATGGGTGGAACTCAATCGTTTTGTTATAATTTGAGGTATAGAACTAAGAATTGTCTTTTTTCTATCTTTTTTGGCGATTTATTTTTCATTTATCTGATTTCATGAATTCAAAACGAAAAAGATTTTTTCTCAATGAACAAAATACCTAGTATTGCATATGTATCACCACTAAGTCGAGGAACTTTTTTAACGATTTAATTAGTATAATTAAATAATTAAGTATTAATATTTCTCGTTGTGTACATAATTGCTAATTTATGGTAAGATTTACCAAATACCAAACCTATTCGTTTTTTGGTTGCTGGAAAAAAAAGAGTTTCAATCTATATCGCAATTTGACTTTTCGCAATAGAATAAGATTTTTCTATTGCGAAAGGTCAAATTGATAAGGAAAAAAAATAATACAAAAGGAAAACTTAGAAACCAGTAGACAGAATGATTCTTCTTCTACATACTAGCAGTTAATTCTAACTAATAGTTCTAATAGTGAGGAGTTCCATACAAATTAATGTGAATCACATTTATCTTAAAGAATTGAAAATTCTTTGAGCCATGTCGATTGAGATTATTCCAAGGCTTTATTACTTGTTTGTTTGTCGCACAAAAAAACTTTTTGAATGCCCCGTAGAAATCGATTTAGCTAAAGAAAAAGCTTTTACTCCAGCTAAATATACCTTTTTCTTCCAAATATTTCTACGAATATGTTTTTTTGCCATAGAAGTACGTTTTTTTGGAACTGCCATTCAAAAAAAAGTGACTCATTTTTATCGTTGTATGTGAAAGACATGTATTGTTCAAAATATATCGTTCTTTTTAGTTATTTAATTCCGTGTATAAGAATTTTTTCATAACATACCATTATATATATATGTATATGTGCGCATCATATTTCACACATAGTATATAGGCGGAATAGAAAAAAGACTTCTATTTTTTTTCTATTAATTTAGTTGATTAAGTTCAGAGTGCCACGCCTATACCTATAATTTATATTCAAATTAAAACTACAAATTAAAACTAGTAGTTAATTTCTTAAACAAGAGATTACATTAAAAAAAAAGTAACCTTAGTTATTTTTATATTTTAGTTCTATACAAAGTAAGGAGTATTGTAGGATTTCCGATAAACATAAGTTTATCTTATTGGATTGGAATTCAATAAATTCCGCAATGAGTTAGGTAATCACCCAAAATACAAAATAGATTAACTAGAATAACTAGGTTTTTTCGAGTTATTGATGGATACTATGATCCACATTCGAATCAAATACTGTTTTTGGCGTAACTGTTTTTCCTTACTATACTCCTTACTATACTATAGTATAAGTATATGATTAAAGTATATGATTAATTTGAAATCACCAGAATATGATAGTCATAGTAAACTGATTAAAACTTTCATATTCTGTATCTTTCTCATATTCTGTACCTTACCTTAATAAAATAAAAATAAATATTTTTATTTGTTGATTTCTTTTATTATTGTTCTTTTAGAAAGAGATAAGAATTGGTGAATCGGAAACAATTAACAATTAAATTAATAAGAATAAAAAATTCAAATTTGTTTTCTTATGGAACATATATATCAATATGCATGGATAATACCTTTTCTTTTACTTCCAGTTACTATGCCAATAGGGTTTGGACTTCTGTTTCTTCCAACAGCAACAAAAAATATTCGTCGCATGTGGGCTTTTCCTATTGTTTTACTGTTAAGTATAGCTATGGGAGTTTCGGCCAATCTGTCTATTCAGCAAATAAATGGAAGTTTTATCTATCAATATCTATGGTCTTGGACCATCAATAATGATTTTTCCTTAGAGTTCGGACACTTGATCGATCCACTTACTTCTATTATGTCAATACTAATTACTACTGTTGGAATCATGGTTCTTATTTATAGTGACAATTATATGTCTCATGATCAAGGATATTTGAGATTTTTTGCTTATATGAGTTTTTTCAATACTTCCATGTTGGGATTAGTTACTAGTTCAAATTTAATACAAATTTATATTTTTTGGGAACTTGTCGGAATGTGTTCATATTTATTAATAGGTTTTTGGTTCACACGACCGATTGCAGCAAGTGCTTGTCAAAAAGCTTTTGTAACTAATCGTGTAGGGGATTTTGGTTTATTATTAGGAATCTTAGGTATTTATTGGATAACAGGTAGTTTAGAATTTCGGGATTTGCTGGAAATAGTTAATAACTTGATCCATAATAATGGGGTTAACTCTTTATTTGCTACTCTGTGTGCCTCTTTATTATTCGTCGGTGCAGTTGCTAAATCTGCACAATTTCCCCTTCACTTATGGTTACCTGATGCCATGGAAGGACCCACTCCTATTTCGGCTCTTATACATGCTGCTACTATGGTAGCAGCCGGAATTTTTCTTGTAGCTCGGCTTCTTCCTCTTTTTATAGTCATACCTTACATAATGAATCTTATTTCTTTAATAGGGGTAATAACAGTACTATTAGGAGCTACTTTGGCTCTTGCTCAAAGAGACATTAAAAGAAGTTTAGCTTATTCTACAATGTCTCAATTGGGTTATATTATGTTAGCTCTAGGGGTAGGTTCTTACCGAGCTGCTTTATTCCATTTGATCACTCATGCCTATTCTAAAGCTTTATTGTTTTTGGGATCCGGATCCATTATTCATTCAATGGAACCCATTGTTGGATATTCCCCAGATAAAAGTCAAAATATGGTTCTTATGGGTGGTTTAACAAGATATCTTCCAATTACAAGAACCACTTTTTTATTAGGTACACTTTCTCTTTGTGGTATTCCACCTCTTGCTTGTTTTTGGTCCAAAGATGAAATTCTTAATGATTGTTGGTTGTATTCACCAATTTTCGCTATAATAGCTTTTTTCGCAGCGGGATTAACTGCATTTTATATGTTTCGGATGTATTTACTTACTTTTGATGGGTATTTGCATGCTAATTTTAAAAATTACAGTAACATTCAAAATAGCTCGTTTTATTCAATATCTCTATGGGGAAAAAAAGCACCCCAAGGGGTCAATAGAAATTTATTTTTATCAACAATGAATAATAAGGTCTCCTTTTTTTCAAAGGATACATATCAAATTGATCATAATGTAAGAACAAAAATGCGATACTTTAGTACTTACTTTGGAAATAAATATACTGACACGTATCCTCAGGAATCAGGCAATACTATGCTATCTCCTCTACTTGTATTGGTAATATTTACTTTATTTGTTGGATCAATAGGAATTCCTTTTGGTCAAGGAAAAATAGATTCTGATATATTATCGAAATGGTTAACTCCAACAGAAACCCTTTTTCATCCAAATTCGAATTATTCTAAAGATTGGTATGAATTTTTTACAAATGCAATTTTTTCAGTAAGTATAGCCTTTTTCGGACTATTCATAGCATATATTTTATATGGGTCTGTTTATTCATCTTTCCAAAATTTGGGCTTAATCAATTCATTTGTAAAAACGGGTCCTAAAAAAATTCTTTTGGACCAAATAAAAAATGTGATATACAATTGGTCATATAATCGTGGTTACATAGATATTTTTTATGCTAGGGTCAGTATAAGAGGATTGGCTGAACTAACTCATTTTTTTGATAGACGTGTAATTGAGGGAATTACAAATGGGGTTGGTGTTACAAGTTTATTTATAGGGGAAGGGGTCAAATCTATGGGAGGTGCGCGAATATCCTCTTATCTATTCTTGTATTTTTTTTATGTCTCAATATTATTGTTAATTTTTTTATTGTTTTCCATCACTTGAACATAGACATATATAATATTGAGACATTTCATTTCGTACAGCATTTTCCAATCGATCATTTTTTATATATCGCAATGGACGATTCCATCGTTTATAATCGAAAATAAAAGTCACAAAAGGTTTTTCAAACCAGAAATAAGTCTTTTCATTTTTCTCTTCTTTAAGTCTTCCCAATTCCCAATTATCTTGATACCCATCAAGATAAGAATCTTTGTAAACTGGGCTATCTTTATAGCATGTCTCTTTAAAGTGAAAGT